GAAACTGGGGAGTTGGCTGATAAAGATGGACAGTAACGATCGCGTAATATAAATTCTTCGGCCTCGTCATCGAAAGCGGCTTCCAATTGCTCGGAAATTCTAAGCTATATGGGGGACTTGGATGGTGAGCAAAAACAATTGATCAAGAAGTTGGTCAACTTTCGCATGAAAGAAGGTAAAAAAACAAGAGTTCGTGCTATTGTTTATCAAACTTTTCATCGCCCCGCTCGAACTGAACGCGATGTAATCAAACTTATGGTTGACGCCCTAGAGAATATAAAGCCCATATGCGAAGTGGAAAGAGTAGGAAGAGCAGGTACTATTTATGATGTCCCTGGGATTGTAGCCAGGGATCGTCAACAAACCTTAGCTATTCGTTGGACCCTTGAAGCAGCTTTCAAACGACGTATAATCTACAGGACAAGCTTAGAGCAATGTTCATTTGATGAGATACTGGATGCTTACCGAAAGAGGGGAATTGCACGTAAGAAAAGGGGGAATCTTCATAGACTGGCTTCCACCAATCGAAGTATCGCGCATTTCAGATGGTGGTAAAGTGAGACCACAAAAAGAGCTCTTCCGAATGATAAATAAAAAAAGTGCTTAGTTTCGTTGGAAAAACCAACGCAAATCTCATATTTACTTTATAAAGCCGGATATATAAAAGGTTGGAGAGAGTGACTTTATGAAATTCTCTTATGTTATGTAAGTAGCTATGTAGTTAGTTAGTCTTTTTTTTCTAGTAAGCCTCTTCCCTGTGTATTAGCCCCCCTTTTTTCAAAAAAGAAGCCCCAGCTCCCTAAGAGGGACCCTTCTCTGATAAGGAAGGAAACAAAAGAATCTCAATTTTACGACAAATCCGGTCCGATGGCTGTTCTCCACTAACCACAAAGATATAGGGACTCTATATTTCATTTCATCTTTGGTGCCATTGCTGGAGTGATGGGCACATGCTTCTCAGTACTGATTCGTATGGAATTAGCACGACCCGGCGATCAAATTCTTGGTGGGAATCATCAACTTTATAATGTTTTAATAATGGCTCACGCTTTTTTAATGATCTTTTTTATGGTTATGCCGGCGATGATAGGTGGATCTGGTAATTGGTCTGTTCCGATTCTGATAGGTGCGCCTGACATGGCATTTCCACGATTAAATAATATTTCATTCTGGTTGTTGCCACCAAGTCTCGTGCTCCTATTAAGCCCAGCCTTAGTAGAAGTGGGTAGCGGCACTGGGTGGACGGTCTATCCGCCCTTAAGTGGTATTACCAGCCATTCTGGAGGAGCAGTTGATTCAGCAATTTCTAGTCCTCATCTATCTGGTGTTTCATCCATTTTAGGTTCTATCAATTTTATAACAACTATCTCCAACATGCGTGGACCTGGAATGACTATGCATAGATCACCCCTATTTGTGTGGTCCGTTCTAGTGACAGCATTCCCACCTTTATTATCACTTCCGGTACTGGCAGGGGCAATTACCATGTTATTAACCGAGAAATAGCGTAATAGAGAGAAAGATTGTATCAATATCAAGGCAAGTGGGAGGCGAGTAATTGAATCATCATCAGGTTAGGATCGATCTAAACCAGCCCATTATTTATATGATATGATTCAACATGCCAACTATTAAACAACTTATGTTCACAGGGGCTAGAAAGACTCGGTCATAGGAACTTAGACCACCTACGCGCTGGTAAACGAAAACCACCTCGACCGGATCAGAGTAAACAACAATGTCGAATCAGGCCGCCCCTTGTCTTGAAAGAATTCACACGCGGCCACCAGCTTTCCAAAAAGAAGGGGAGATCTGCTGCTTACTGCTCACGGAAACACTAGATTTATTCATTTTCTTCAGTACTCTTTGGGTAGAGAGTAACATCCTTAGCCTTGCACATAAAATGGGAAGTATTCTCTCTACCACAATGATACACATCACGATCATAGAGCTAAGGCCGACCCCATAATATGTGTGTAACATTCATGGGAACAACATCACACCAAATAGAATCTTTATAATGACCAGAAAATAGAAACTAAACAGCATTGAGTTACCGGTATGGTAGTTTTGTTGATCCATGCGACATGATATGGTTGTGGATGTGGCTCGGTAGGAAGCTTCTATATCTCAACTGTAGAGGCTGAAACCACATTCATGCAACTCCCACCATCAATGACCAGCTTCCGTAATTCTTTGCCGCAGGTGACAAGTGTTTGAAAGATGGTTGTTCTCTTCCAATCTTACTTCTCAATCTTTGGGGCAGCGAGAGCCGAACCACCATAGCAAGGGAGGTATCTACGTCAGAATCCACCAAGTCGTCTGCATTGAACTCTGGATTCTCTTCATCTTCCTCATTTTCTGCTCCTTCTTGTTGAAGCTGTTCTTCTTGTTCCACTTGTAGGCTGGGCTTTGTTGGAGAGGTGTTGTCCTAGCAGTTCGGTTGCCATCAGTAAGCCTTTTTGCTGCTATCTCCCCAGCTTGGTAAGTTATTTTCTTG